TACTTGAATTGAATTGCTTGAGTGAGTGGGTGAATTTCACTCAATTGCTTTTTCTTTCTTTAACAATAAAAAAGGAATAATCACATTTTTTCATTTTCTTTCTTGGACCTATTCACTGAAGACTAACCAAATCACGCCAAAGACAAGGTGATTCAAGGAGAGTGAGCAGCTGCTTAAAACTTAAAAAAAGGGCTGCCGCGAAAAAAGGATTTCTTTTTTCAGCGAATAACGCGAAGATCGAGCTATCTCACTAGAACTAGTAGAGTTTAGCAAAAGAAAGAAGGGTTTGAAGTGCAAGAAGGCCTAGCTGTAAGTACTTCCCTGGTATCCAACAAAAAGTTAACTTTGGTTTCATTCCTTTTGCTCTAAGTATACACCTTGAAAGCCAGTGATTACGGACAAAGAAGTAGATGCTCAAGCCCGCAATAGAAAGAGTTTGGGGAGCCCCTGACGGAACGGAATGAAACTTAAGTGGAACCCTCCTTCTTAAGTGCCAACCCGGGGATCCAATAGAGATGCCCCTGTCAAGTGACTCCAATCGTATCTGAATCTGTTTTAATGACAGAAAGGTAACCCCAAAGACAAGTAGTTTGCTGTGTTGAACGTAACTATAGGTTCTCCACCTTGAACTGAATGTCCGATCCCTGCTTCTCGGTCCCCTTCCCTCTCCCTAAACCTCTTCCTTTCCTCTTGCGGTTAGAAAGCGGGAAAAAAGAACTGTTGGTAAGCGGTTCGGCTTCTAGCTCAAGTTCAGTCTCAAGCTAAGTCTCAGTCTCCAGCTAGCACGACTCCTGGCATCGCTTTTCAAGTAAGAATAAGTCCTAGGCTGAAAGATTGGAATTGAGCTACCCAACTTACTGAATACAACTATGGACCTGAAACGCTGTCTTTCAACTACTGGTGGTAAGGCAATCTAACCTTCTTCTACTCAGTTAGCGGGAACGAAAACTCTTCCTTCCAGTCTAGGTGTGAAGTTCATCCTATCAACAGGTGGAAGCAGCTCTCTTGTCTTGTTGTCTCCTGCTCTGTCTAATGAAGATGACTTCCCTTGGTTCCCTTGCCACAAACAAAGCAACCCCAAAGTCCTAGGGAGTGTCGCGGGAGCAGGCAACTCTTTCTTCTGTGAGTTCCCCTCTTCTCTCTCTAAAAGTCCGTCAGGGTTGGGAGCCGTAGATGTCTTCTTGTTCATTAGTCCCCTCTGTCTGTTGTTAAATCCATAGAATTAGATAAGAATGAGACTATTGTAAGAAAGAAGGGCTTTTAGGCCCGCTAGCAAGGTTTATTTTGACTCTTGGGAGGGGATAAAGCTATAGGTTTGAATCTCCTACGTCCACCTTCTTCTGCAGCTATCGGATCTCCGACCGAGGTAATTTCCTTGCTGGTACCAAATCTGGTAACAAATAAAGAAATAATAGGCGGCTTGACCCATCTGACCCCTTAAATAAATAAAGAAATAAGTAGGCGTGTTTGGTTCTTCCCCTGGGTGACGGAGGAATCCAAGGTCCGGCCATTGCCCTTGGTATAATAAGGTCTGGAAGCACCTTCTCGCCCACCTTTGTTGATGTCCGAAAGCGTCCTCCATTCTCTGTGCTCCTAGCTGCCTAAGGTCTTTTGCCTGGGCTTCCTATCTAAAGTAATTGAGAAGAGCGGAGTAGGAGGGATTCTCGTAGCTCGGTTGGGATTTAGGATTTCCCGTAATTGCCTGTTAGCTCCTGAAGTCAGGTTGCTTTGCCTCCCCTGCCCGATCTTCCCGCTCAATAAGTGGGTGTTTGCTTTCGTGATTGTCCCGATTGGGAGATCTTAGATCAGACGCTAGCTCCGTTTAATCAGAGGCTGCAGACGTTAGCCCCGAGTCTGGTTTAAGAATTCCTTGTATTTCAAGTTGAGATCTGGTGCCCCCACACCAAGAGGTCTTTTGCTTTCGGTTTCAGCCTAATAAGAAAAGGGATTGATTGCAAGTCTAGAATCTCCTTTGAAAGTTTTATTATCTGAACTGAAAAACCAAGTCGCGAACGGATTCTAATCCTTGATTTCAACCAGGCGTTGTTTTGTCGATGCGATTGGCGATTGGGGTTTCCCCTTTTCTAGTAGTTCTCGTGTGAAGCGCCAATGGGAGATTCAAAGCAAAGTCAGATGAGAAAACGCCGATTAGGAGATGCACGAATATTTATTCGATGTCTAGTTCCACCTATAAGATTCTTTAATTTGAACCCTATAACGTCATCCCCCTTATGGGAAGAACAGCCTTCGATTTACGGGCTGAAAGCGGACATAGCAACATCCTACCGAAACATCAGACACGCGCCTTCAAGCTGCCGGATTGGCATACCTAATCGAGCATCATCTGCTATTCACCAGCAGAGCTTTGCAGCTTCTTCTGCCCTCTCCCTATCCAGTTGAGGAATAAAAACCTCTTTCTCTAGAGCTAGGGTAAAAGAGCAGTCGAAGCTAGGATCAGCTCTCGTAAGGCCAACTTCAACAACTTCTTTTGGAGCTTTTT